GAAGATTCATTGACCCTTTTAGTGCCATTTTAAGCACTAAGATAGCAAGGAATTCGAACGAAAAGTAAGCCCTTGCTGCTAGCAATGCGTACTATGGCTTTGTTAGCAATGAATAATAGCCCAACAGCCTCACATTGAAAATAAAAAGTAACTCGATGTATACTTGTCCCATAAAATAAAACATACGGACTACGACAAAACTAATATCATGTGCTACTCCTTTTTTATATTAGTTTAAAGATTTAAATTCAAAAAAAAAAAACTATTAGAATCGTCGACTCCCAGGTACGTAGTTGAATCTGTAATAAAACCCTGAAAAATTCATAAAACTGCATAACTATAGTAAAGTCAGAGACTTTCCGAGCCTAAGACAAAAAAAATGGATAAGTTAAGACTCATAATTTAAGAAATAGAACTAGGTCGTTTATTGACTCCCTATGCGTGAGAGATAGCATTACAATATGCAAGCCAAGCCCGCTTAGCTCAGAGGTTAGAGCATTGCATTTGTAATGCGAAAGTCATCGGTTCGATTCCGATAGCCGGCTTTTCGATATTTGTTTTTCTTTTTTTACAAAATTGAAAATCTATTTTTGATCAATTAAAAACCAGTCCCCTTTCCAAGAGTGAATGATCTACGTAGTATTTTGGATTATCCCTCCCCTCCCTAATTTAATATTTTTTTTTTTGAAGGAAAAGTCAAGACCAAGACAGGTACATTCAATTAGAATTTAGAAAATCCATATTTCTTCTTAATTTTACGTCGTACTCCAATCGACGATTCTCTCCCTTTTTTTATGTAGTACAATACTTCATTCAGCGGATTTAACTTCATTTATCATATTTTCTATTTAGTTTAGTTTTAATTTAGGTTTATGAAATTTAAAACAAAAAGGAGTCTTTATGTCACGTTACAGAGGACCGCGTTTCAAAAGAATTCGACGTCTGGGAGCTTTACCAGGACTAACTAGTAAAAGGCCTAGAGCCGAAAACGATCTTAGAAATAAACCGCGCTCTGGTAAAAAATCTCAATATCGTATTCGTTTAGAAGAAAAACAAAAATTGCGTTTTCATTATGGTCTTACAGAACGGCAATTGCTTAAATACGTTCGTATCGCCGGAAAAGCTAAAGGGCCAACCGGTCAGGTTTTACTCCAATTACTTGAAATGCGTTTGGATAACATACTTTTTCGGTTGGGTATGGCTTCGACCATCCCTCAAGCCCGCCAATTAGTTAACCACAGACATATTTTGGTTAATGGTCGTATAGTAGATATACCAAGTTATCGCTGTAAACCTCAAGATATTATTACAGCGCGAGATAAACAAAAGTCTAGAGCTCTGATTCAAAATTATCTCGAGTCATCCCCCCATGAGGAATTGCCAAAACATTTGACCCTTCACCCATTCCAATATAAGGGATTAGTCAATCAAATAATAGATAGTAAATGGGTTGGTTTGAAAATAAACGAATTGCTGGTTGTAGAATATTATTCTCGCCAGACTTAAACCTAACTAACAAGTGCTCATACATTTATGCCTCCCTTCATATAAGTAAAAAGGCCAAGAAAACAGAATGGGTTTGGTCCGGTTTCTCCCATTCATGTATCATAGACATAGATCGGGTAGGGGTATTCTCATTCCTTGCCTACCCCTTCCCAGCATTTTCGATACCACAGAAATTCTTAAAAAAAAAATCCATATCGAAGAAAGTTGGAAGAACGATATGCATTCTTATTTGATCCATTGTGGTCAGTAAGATTGGCGAATTAGGTAAAGAAAGGTACGGAAAGAGAGGGATTCGAACCCTCGGTAAACAAAAGTCTACATAGCAGTTCCAATGCTACGCCTTGAACCACTCGGCCATCTCTCCCACATAATGATTATGGACCAGAAACGGGATAACTAGTGAGTCGTTCATATTCTTTTTTTATTTGGAAGGTAGATGGAAGGTACATACAATCAATTATAAATATAAAAATAGAAAACTTTTGATTCTCATAAAATAAAAAAAAAAAAAACCTGTAGAAGGTTGAATAAAGACGATCTTTTTTTTAATGAGTCTGTTTTTATGTTATTTCGTACTGTACAATTCCTCCGTTTGTGGGATTCTTTTCTCACGAGAGGTAATTAAAATAAATTAGAGAATGGATTATTACCTATGCCTAGATCTCGTATAAATGGAAATTTTATTGATAAGACTTTTTCAATTGTAGCCAATATCTTATTACAAATAATTCCGACAACTTCCGGAGAAAAGGAGGCATTTACCTATTACAGAGATGGTGCGATTTGATTATTGAATTTCTAGATCTTTCTATTTTGAATTTCCCGCTCTCAGTCTTAGGACATTATTTGATTCGGTATAGAAATAAAAAGATTTTTGAAAAAAAAAAAGATCTACGCTTGCTGAAGGTGAAGTTTGTAAATAAAACAATTAATTCCTTCTGTCGTGTATACCCGATTAATGCAGCCTCGGATACTTTTTGATTTCTAGTATTAAGCAAAGGGTTTTACCTATGCCTGTGGATTAGGTCAACACTACTCCACTAGTCAAAGTGGGCAGCATAAGGGAAGAAGCACTACGCCTTGGAATCAACAATAGGAAAACCTTGTTTAATAAGATTATCCCCCTCCCCTCCTGGGATCGGGACTAAGAAGAGTGGTTGGGACAACAAAGACCCATCTCGTTTGTATTTTGCATACCCGTATAACCATCGAAGACTGTTGAAGTGAATAATTCCCAGAAAAAAAATGAAGTGGCGTTGAGGACAAAGAAATTGTTGAAGTTACCATCTTTTTTATCCAGTACCAACATATTTGATGTTAAGAAAAGATCTTTTACAGGAAGGTTGGCTAGAGATTTCTTGTAAAAACACTAGCCCTGCTCAATTCATAATGATAATATTGCATTTTTTATTCTATGTATTTTTATCATTATGCACATAAAAAAAAGGAGGAGCCGTATGAGGTGAAAATCTCACGTACGGTTCTGTAACGGAGATTCTGTGAACAGAATGACGATGGCGACCGTAACGGATGTCGGCTCAATCTGAAGGAAATTATGCGGAAGCTTTACAGAATTATTATGAAGCTATGCGACTAGAAATTGATCCCTATGATCGAAGTTATATACTTTATAATATAGGCCTTATCCACACAAGTAACGGAGAACATACGAAAGCTTTGGAATATTATTTTCGGGCACTAGAACGAAACCCCTTCTTACCACAAGCTTTTAATAATATGGCTGTGATCTGTCATTACGTGCGACTATCTCCACTATAGAAAGAGAAAAGAAAGAGCAAATCCGCTAATAAATACTAGAAAAAAACAGCGGGCTTTCTACATATGGATCGTCCAAAACAACGATTTTTATAAGCTGTAGCAAAGAAATTTCATAGAAGTCGAAGTGTGAAGAAATAGAGATGCCTAGATACTTTTTTCTATGGATAAAGGATCTAATTGATAGAGGAAGCACCGTAAAGACCAATTAGCGAGGTTTGGGGCCGATACAATAATAACTGCTTACTTATATCATAGTTAGGAATCCGCTTCTGTAATAGAGTTGATCCCCTAAAGTTTTGAGCAGCGGTGTAGTATCAGATCCCAAAGATAGTAAGCCTTTTCTTTCGTGTGAAAGAAAGCCTTTTTCAAGGATTCTATATAAATTTATATATCATAAAAAAAATATAAGATATACATATGAAGATACATGATACTTAATATTAAAATATATGATATATGAAACTGAGATAGTTACCTTTCAGAAGATTCTAATGATAGTGCACAAATGCCGATGCTTTATTCCTCTGAAGGTAGGAGAAAAGAAAAAACTATAAAAAAGACTTATTAATTAATATTAATTAATAATCTATTATAATACCTTTTTTATTAATATTAAATAATTAATCAAAATTCAAGTTTGAAACTCATCTAATTAATTTCTTTGGGTTAACTAGAAAGAATTGGAAATGGGATAGATCTATTCTAATTCAATTAGATATAAAATTGAAGACCAAAAGAATTGAATGCGGAGCCGTATGAGGTGGGAAACCCTCAAGTACGGTTCTAAGGGAAGGAGTTAACCTGCCTATTCTGCCCGCGGAGAACAGGCCATCCGACGGGGAGATTCTGAAATTGCGGAGGCTTGGTTCGACCAAGCCGCCGAGTATTGGAAACAAGCTATATCCCTTACCCCCGGTAATTATATTGAAGCACAGAATTGGTTGAAGATCACAAGGCGTTTCGAATCAAAATAAAACACTCCGTTTATTTGTTTATTTTATTTTCATTTTTTTTTTTCTATGTTCTTATAATTAACTCTTTGTTGTTCCCATTAGTCAAATAAAAGGGATCATTTCTCTATTCTCTAGAAACAACCAATCAAAAAATATCATTATATCCCTTCTAAGTCTAAGATAAAATCGTTCTATTTCGTCTGGTATTTTGTAGGGATAAATAATAGGCGGATACAGTAGAGAATTCTATTTTTTTGCTATCAATTTTTTGCTATTAAAACTAATAAATAAAAGAGACCCTTGAATGACTATTTAATGGAATGACTAAATGCCAATATCTCTCTTAGTTAGTAATGTTAATGACTGTTCATGGAATTTGAAATAGAGTAATAGTAATACGTTCTCCGTAAGACATAAAGTGAAAATAGTTCCATCGAGAAACTTCTAATTGAGATATGAATACACTGGGTTGCGCAGAAAAATTGTTTTTGTTTCACTTCAAAGGTCAGAAAATATTTTCTAAGAGAGAAGAGAAGGTGTCCGTTGAGCGCCTCAAGGCTATGTCATAATAGATCCGAACACTTGCCCCGGATTAACTCCCAAATCATAATTGCTCTAGTGAATAACTAAATAAAATGGATTAAATAAATAAAGATGGGAGGAAAGAAACTAAATATAAACATCTCTCATACGTTCACTAACTATGTTTTATGTTGGCGGGTCTCTTTGTATGTGTTGTCCGGAAAGAGGAGGACTCAATGA